ATAATATAGGTGGGATTTTCTATGAATGCTAAACAAATGAAAGGCTTTCTCAAGATTCTTATTCATCCACTTCAAATTACCTGTTTCTTTATTGAAACAATTAAATTGGATTCAATTGAATGATAACAATCAAATGGGTTGTTACCTCTCATGTCTTATTCAATTAACTTGAATTAATCGATCGACTCGCTATTGGCTATTTGTTCTTGGTTTGAATTCGATAATTTAAATTTTCGTAAAACTATTTTCTTTATTAATTATTATGAGAACAAATCCTACTACTTCTGGTTCTGTAGTTTCCGCGCTTGACAAAAAAAACCTGGGGCGTATTGTCCAAATCATCGGCCCGGTACTAGATGTAGCCTTTCCGCCAGGCAAGATGCCTAATATTTATGATGCCCTAGTAGTTAAAGGTAAAGATACTGCTGGTCAACCAATTAATGTAACTTGTGAAGTACAACAATTATTAGGAAATAATAGAGTTAGAGCTGTCGCTATGAGTGCTACAGATGGTCTAACGAGAGGAATGGAAGTGATTGGCACAGGGGCACCTCTAAGTGTTCCGGTAGGCGGAGCAACTCTGGGACGAATTTTCAACGTGCTTGGGGAGCCTGTTGATAATTTAGGTCCGGTAGATACCCGTACAACATCTCCTATTCATAGATCCGCACCTGCCTTTATACAGTTAGATACAAAATTATCCATTTTTGAAACCGGAATTAAAGTAGTAGATCTTTTAGCCCCTTATCGCCGTGGCGGAAAAATAGGACTGTTTGGGGGAGCTGGGGTGGGTAAAACAGTACTCATTATGGAATTGATTAACAATATTGCCAAAGCGCATGGGGGCGTATCTGTATTTGGTGGAGTGGGTGAACGTACTCGTGAAGGAAACGATCTTTACATGGAAATGAAAGAATCTGGAGTGATTAATGAAGAAAATATTTCAGAATCCAAAGTCGCTCTCGTTTACGGTCAGATGAACGAACCACCAGGAGCTCGTATGAGAGTTGGTTTGACTGCCCTAACTATGGCAGAATATTTTCGAGATGTTAATGAACAAGACGTACTTCTATTTATCGACAATATATTCCGTTTCGTCCAAGCAGGGTCCGAAGTCTCGGCCTTATTGGGTCGAATGCCTTCTGCTGTAGGCTACCAACCCACCCTGAGTACTGAAATGGGTTCTTTACAAGAAAGAATTACTTCTACCAAAGAGGGGTCGATAACTTCTATTCAAGCAGTTTATGTGCCTGCAGACGATTTAACCGACCCCGCGCCTGCTACGACATTTGCACATTTAGATGCTACTACCGTACTATCAAGAGGATTAGCTGCCAAAGGGATCTATCCAGCCGTTGATCCTTTAGATTCAACATCAACCATGCTTCAACCTTGGATCGTTGGTGAGGAACATTATGAAACCGCGCAACAAGTAAAGCAAACTTTACAACGTTACAAAGAACTTCAGGATATTATAGCTATCCTTGGGTTAGACGAATTATCCGAAGAGGATCGTTTACTCGTAGCACGGGCGCGAAAAATTGAACGTTTCTTATCACAACCCTTCTTCGTAGCAGAAGTATTTACGGGCTCTCCGGGGAAATACGTTGGTCTGGCAGAAACAATTAGAGGATTTCAATTGATTCTTTCCGGAGAATTAGATGGTCTTCCTGAACAAGCTTTTTATTTAGTAGGTAATATCGATGAAGCTACCGCGAAGGCTATGAACATAGAAATGGAGTTGAACAAATGACCTTAAATCTTTGTGTACTGACCCCTAATAGAATTGTTTGGGATTCAGAAGTAAAGGAAATCATTTTATCTACTAATAGTGGTCAAATTGGCATATTACCCAACCATGCCCCTATTGCCACAGCTGTAGATATAGGGATTTTAAGAATACGCCTTAATGATCAATGGTTAACAATGGCTCTGATGGGCGGTTTTGCTAGAATAGGCAATAATGACATAACTGTTTTAGTAAATGATGCGGAGAAGGGTAGTGACATTGATGCACAAGAAGCTCAGCAAACTCTTGAAATAGCAGAAGCTAATTTGAAAAAGGCTGAAGGAAAGAGACAAATAATTGAAGCAAATCTAGCCCTACGGCGAGCTAGGACACGAGTAGAGGCTCTCAATGCGGTTTGATTTCATAACCAGGTTTGGTACCGTTCAAATAATCTGGTTTCAAACCCTATTTTGATTCTGTCAAGTGAACCAAATCAAATGCAATGAAGCAAAGCCCCGTTTTGCTGCAACTAAAAGAAATTCAAAAATGAAAAATCAATAAACTAAACATAGGGTAGTTCAAAAAACTTATTAGATACTCAGTATCTAATAAGTTCTACCTACTATTGGATTTGAACCAATGACTCTCGCCGTATGAAAGCAATACTCTAACCACTGAGTTAAGTAGGCCAATTCTCGTCCCCAAAAAAACAAAATGGAACCCATTCCCTTGGTGGATTATAAATAGAATATTCCTTAGAAGCAATACCGC